TTAATTGAGTATTTTTTTATTTATTAATTATTCTTTATAAATAAAATTATAAGCTAAAAATTTTTGAGAATCAATTTAATAAATTAATTTTTTAAATATTATTGTAGGAAAATTAGGATTAAAGTTATTTATATAATATAAATTTATTTATGTATAAATAGTAGTAAAATCATCACATAGTATAGAATACTTAACAGTGAGGAACTTAGACAGGCATAGGAAGGAATATTTGCCCCCCAGAGCACCAGGAACCATTAGCGTATGAGGAAATTAAGGGGAAAGAAATAGGTATTTCAGGTATAGAGAATGAGGTTGTATCTCACCACTAGATATAGTTGACATTGAATAGGGCACTTAATAGTAGAAATGTATTTCAAGGGAGGGAGGAGGGGATAATAATTCTTAAAAATTTTTGTCTAAAAAATTTTGATTCTGGATTAGCTAAATTTCAATTTTTGATTTAACTAAAAATAGTTTGATTCTGGCTCATGTTTTGTTAAAATTTATAAACCAAATATAAATATAAAAATACTTAAAGTTTAGTTAGTAGTGGTTAATTTTGATTATCAAATTTTTGGAATCAGTTAAAATTTTTAAGATCGGCTTAACTCGTGCCAGCCGCCGCGGTTATACGAAGGATTTAAATGAAATAGTTTGGTGGAATAAAGTAAATATTTATTTTAATTAAATTTTTTAAGTAAAAAATTAAAGGTAAAATTTTTATTTTTTTAAATGAAAAATTATGATGGAAATTTATTATCTTTGAAAATAAAGGTTTAAACTAGGATTAGATACCCTATTATTCTTTATTATATTAATTGCCTGGGTAGTAAAATTTTTTAAACCTAAAGAATTTGGCGGTACTTTATTCTTACTAGAGGAACCTGCTCCTGGATCGATAATCCACGTTTAAATGTACATGTTTTAGTTTTCAGTTTGTATACCGCCGTTGTCAGATTATTTTTAAAAAATATAATCTAATTAATAGTTAATTAGGACTTCAGGTCAAGGTGCAGCTTATAAGCATGGGGGTAGTGGGTTACAATAAGATTAAAATTATATGGATTAATTAGTGTAAATTAATTATGAAGGTGGATTTAGTAGTAAATTAAGAATAAAATTCTTTTTTGAAATGAGCTCTGAAGTGTGTACACATCGCCCGTCGCTCTCTTCCCCTAAGGAGAGATAAGTCGTAACATAGTAGATGTACTGGAAAGTGTCTCTAGATAGTCAAGGTATTGCTAAATAGTTGAGCATTTCATTTACACTGAAAAAATTTCTGTGCAATTCAGAATACTTTGAAAATTTTATCATTGCTGTGTGTTTTAGGAAAAATAATTTTAGTGTTGAAGTTTAGTAGTTAGTAATGAAATATAGAATTTTGCGATAGTAAAAAAGTACTGAGAAGGAAATGTGAAATATAATGAAAATCTAATTTTAAAAAAGCAGATATTAGTAATCGTACCTTGTGTATCAGGGAATAATAAATAAAATTTCTAGATAGAAATTTCCCAAAAGAGAAAGATCTAAGTTTTTATAATTGTTTCTGTGTCATTATAATTTTAAATAAAAACTTTGGTGTGAAATATTACTCGGTTTCTCTAATATTTGGTTTCTTAAGAATTAAATTCAATTTAGGCTTATTCTTATTTAAATTTATTTTGTTAATTTATATATAGTAAGACTTAGGGTTAGAGGGATTAGCTTTTTACCCAATTAAAATTTAGGTATAAATTATTAATTTAATAAAATGCTTATATGCTTAGAAATAGCAATTAATAAAAATTATGTTATAATTTGCATTTTAATAATAATTATTTAATAATAATTTACTTGATTTATTAAGATAAAATCTTAAATAATTTAAGATTAGAAATAATATTATTATGAGTAGAAAAATTATTAGAATTTTTACATTGTATAAATATAATAAAGGAACTCGGCAAATATATTTTTCGCCTGTTTATCAAAAACATCTCCTCAAGAATTAATTTGAGGTATAGCCTGCTCTATGAATTTTTTTAAATGGCCGCGGTATTTTGACCGTGCGAAGGTAGCATAATCATTAGTCTTTTAATTGGAGGCTGGTATGAATGGCTGGACGAGAAAATTTCTGTCTCTATTATAAATTTTGAATTTTATTTTTAAGTGAAAAAGCTTAAATTCATTTGAGGGACGATAAGACCCTATGGATCTTTATAATGATAAATGGCAAAAAGGTTGGGTGTAACAGCTTGTAGTTTTAATTTATTAGGTTGGGGCGACCGGAAGAAAAAAATATCTCTTCTTAAATAAAATATTTTTTAATAGAAAAAAGATGACCCTGAATTTTGGTTTAAAAGACTAAGTTACCCTAGGGATAACAGCGTAATCTTTTTGGAGAGTTCATATCGATAAAAAGGTTTGCGACCTCGATGTTGGATTAAGAGATCCTTGCGGCGCAGCCGTTGTAAAGGAGAGTCTGTTCGACTTTTAATTTCTTACATGATCTGAGTTCAAACCGGCGTGAGCCAGGTTGGTTTCTATCTTCAAATTTTGAATTTCATTTTAGTACGAAAGGATTAAATGGAAAAAGAATGTTTATTTAAAGATTTAAATTAATTAATATTACTAACTTGGCAGAGAAGTGCTATAGATTTAGAATCTATTTATGTGAATTATATCACAGTTAGTACCTTAAATAATGAGGTGTGTTTTTTCTATCTGTTTATTTGTTATCTGTTGTAGGAGTTTTAGTAGGAGTGGCCTTTTTGACTTTATTTGAGCGGAAATTATTAGGTTATATTCAATTACGTAAAGGTCCTAATAAATTAGGTTTAGGAGGATTTCTTCAACCTTTTGCTGATGCTGTGAAATTGTTTACTAAGGAACAAACTTTCCCTTATATATCTAATTATTTACCTTATTATTTAGCCCCTGTAATTAGTTTAAGAGTTTCTTTATTAGTTTGAATTTCTCTTCCTTGAGGTTTTGTATTGCTTAACAGAGATTTAATAATTTTATTTTTTTTATGTTGTATTAGTATAGGAGTTTATACCCTTATGGCTGCAGGGTGGTCTTCAAATTCTAAATATTCTTTATTAGGGGCATTGCGTGCAGTAGCTCAAACTGTTTCATATGAAGTTAGATTGGCTTTAATTTTATTAAGATTTGTTTTATTAATTTCTAGATTTAATTTATTTACAATGTTTAGATATCAAACTTATGTTTGATTTTTTTATTTGGGGCCTGTTTTATCTCTTCTTTGGTTAGTCTCATGTCTTGCAGAAACTAATCGTACTCCTTTTGATTTTGCAGAAGGAGAATCTGAATTAGTATCTGGTTATAATACAGAGTATAGAAGAGGTGGTTTTGCTTTAATCATACTATCAGAGTATACTAGAATTTTATTCATAAGAGCATTATTTGTAATAATATTTATAGGGGGTTTGAGTTTCTTTTTTATAATTAAGTTTTTATTAATTGTGTTTATTTTTGTTTGAGTTCGAGGTACATTACCTCGAATGCGTTATGATAAATTAATGAATTTAGCCTGAAAGTCTTTTTTACCTGTTTCTTTAAATTATTTATTATTTTTTTCTGGATATGTATTATTGTTTTAATTCATATAATTGAGAATAAGTTATTAAAGGATTTGAACCTTTATAATTTGTTTTCAAGACAAATGCTTTCCTTTCAGCCAAATAACTTATTTATTTAACTAAATTATCTCAGAACTTGAGCACGAAGGGGTTTAAAATATAATAAGAAAAATAAAAAACAGTTAAAATTTGACCTGTTAAAATATAGGGTTCTTCTACTGGTCGTGCCCCAATTCAGGTCAATAGAATTACAGTAGCTACTAGAGATCAAAAGTAAATTTGGCTAATGGGATAGAATTCCAAGCCTCGGAACTTTCTGTTATGAAAAAATGGTAGAATTATTAAAATTAGGATTGATATTAATAATGCAATTACTCCACCTAATTTATTAGGAATTGATCGGAGAATAGCATAGGCGAATAAAAAATATCATTCGGGTTGAATATGAGCAGGGGTGACTAAAGGATTAGCCGGGGTAAAATTATCTGGATCACCTAAAAGATAGGGATGAAGGAGTCTTAAAATTGTTAGACTTATTAGTATAACAATGAATCCTACAATATCCTTAATACTGAAATAAGGATGGAATGGAATCTTGTCAAGATCTCTTGATACACCAATTGGATTATTTGATCCAGTTTGATGTAAAAATAATAAATGTACTATTGTTGCTCCTGCTACAATAAATGGTAAAAGAAAATGGATTGTGAAAAAACGGGTTAATGTTGGGTTATCAACAGCAAAACCCCCTCAAATTCATTGAACTACGTCATTTCCAATATAGGGAATAGCTGATACTAAATTAGTAATAACCGTAGCCCCTCAAAATGATATTTGTCCTCAAGGCAGTACATACCCTATAAATGCTGTTCCCATAACAAGTAAAAGTAGAACGACACCCACAAGTCAAGTTAAAGTAAATAAGTAGGAACCATAATATATTCCTCGGCCTACATGAAGGTATAAACAAATAAAAAAGAATGAAGCTCCATTTGCATGAAGTGTTCGTAGTAATCATCCGTAATTTACATCACGGCAAATGTGAGCTACACTAGAAAATGCTAGGTCAATATGGGCAGAATAGTGTATAGCTAAAAATAAACCAGTCACAATTTGTACTCCTAGACATAAACCTAAGAGTGATCCAAAATTTCATCAAATTCTAATATTAGAAGGAGCTGGAAGATCCACAAGTGCTCTATTAATAATTTTTAATAGGGGATGAGATTTTCGTAAGGTTAACATTATTTTAATAGGCGAAGGGGACTTTTATCAAATTTAGTGATGTTAACTACAACTAATAAACATAAAAGTAAATAAATTATTATGAAAAGAACTAATTGAAAATTTGTATCACTATAAATATTAATAAAAAAGTTTTTATAAGATATATTTCTTGCTCAATTAAAGGAATCTAGATTTATTCATGTTTCTTCATTTAACAGGTTTCTTATAATAAAAATTATTAAAAATATTAATCTTAAAAATAGAATTAGTTTAGTGCTGGATTGAAATATTTCATTTGATGCCAGACTTGAAATATAAATGAATAATACTAATAACCCACCCAAAAAAATTAAAAATAGAGTATAAGAAAATCAGTAATTAAGAAAAAGTGATCCAGATAATAAGCAAATTAATAATCTTTGAACTATAAGACTTAATCCTATTGATATGGGGTGATTTATAAATATGAATAATATGGAATTGCAAATTAATAATCTTGAGATTAGATTTATCATTTTCAAGAGGTAGTTTAATAAGAATAAAAGCTTTGGAAGCTTTAGGTGTAAGTAATTATTCTCTTGATACCTTAAAAGATTATATCTTATTTCTGATTTACAAGACCAGGGTTTTATTTAAACTATTAAGGTAATTTTAATGATAAATGTTTTTTTAGAGGTATCTTTTTTTTGACTAATTTTTAGAGGATTAATTGTTGTCAGTTCAGCTTTATGAATTTTCCTTTATTTTCGGTTTCATTTGCTTGCAGTTCTAATAAGATTAGAAGGTATAATATTAGGTCAATTTATTTTATTAAGAATTTTATTGGTTCATCTAGGTCAAGAGTATTATTTTATTTTATTTTTTTTGGTAGCTGTAGTATGTGAAGCAGCTTTGGGCTTATCCATTTTGGTTTCAATTGTTCGAACTCATGGTAGAGATTATTTTAATTCTTTTAATATTTTACAATGTTAAAAATTTTAATTAGAACTTTATTTTTGATCCCCTCTGTATTTTTAACAGACTGAATAATTTTTAGTCTTAGAATTTTAATAATTATAGTCTTTTGGTGAACTCAGATTAGATTTAATTTAGATTTGAATTTTGAAGGCTTTATTTCAAATTTTACCTCATTCATTTTGGTTACTTTATTATTTTGACTTATTTTTTTAATAGTAATTAGAAGATATTCATTATTAAAAACTTCAGGTAGTACAATTTTTTTACTCTTACTATTCTTATTATTGTTATTTCTGGAAGTAACTTTTTTAATTTCTGATTTTTTATTATTCTATATTATATTTGAATGTTCATTAATTCCTACTTTTTTATTAATTATAGGTTGAGGTTATCAACCGGAACGGACTCGCGCTGCTCTTTATCTTTTATTTTATACATTAGCGGCTTCCTTACCTTTATTAATATGTATTTTTGTTCTTGGCTGGAAATTGGGTACATTGAATATAAGCTACTTAACTTTTTATATATTTCCTTTAAATTCATTTATATTTGTATTTTTAATTTTAGCTTTTTTAGTTAAAATACCCATATATTTTTTTCATTTGTGGTTACCTAAGGCGCATGTAGAAGCCCCTATTGCAGGATCTATAATTTTAGCTGGAATTCTTTTAAAATTAGGGGGATATGGTTTAATACGGATTCTTATTTTTGATTTCAGTATAATATATAGTTTAGCTCCTCTTATTGTTAGAATTAGATTAGTAGGAGCAGTTATTACTAGTCTTATTTGTTTAATTCAAAGAGACATAAAGGCACTTATTGCTTATTCTTCTGTTGCTCATATGGCTTTAGTTGTAGGGGGTCTTTTTAGAAGATTTATATGAGGTTGAAATGGAGCTTTGGTAATAATAATTGCACATGGTTTGGCTTCATCTGGATTATTTTGTTTAGCGAATATTTCTTATGAACGAAGTAATTCTCGAAGTTTAGTGTTAACCCGAGGGCTAATGAATTTATACCCCACAATTACTATCTGGTGGTTCTTAATTTCTGCCGTTAGTATAGCTGCTCCTCCCTCCCTTAATTTATTAGGAGAGTTTTCCTTAATTAATTCTATAGTAAGATGAAGAGAGTGATCTATAATTCTATTGGGTTTAATCTCTTTTTTAGCTGCAGCTTACACTTTGTATCTTTATGTTTCTACTCAACATGGAACCCCTTTAATCTCTTTAGTTGCTTCTTATCCTGTAACAATTCGTGAATTGACTCTTTCTTATTTGCATTGAATTCCTTTAAATTTAGTTATTTTATTAAATTGAGATTGATTTTATTTTCATAGTTTAAAAAGAACAAAGGTTTGTGGTGCCTTAGGTGTAAATCATTACTGGAGATCATGAATTTGATTTCGTTATTTAGAGTTATTTCTATAACATTTTATTTAATAAGAGTTAGAATATTAATTACTGGCTTGAGTATAATTTATTTACATAGGGTTATATTTATGGAACTAAATTTATGTAATTTTAATAGAGTAACTGTTTCTGGAACTTTTTTATTGGATTGAATATCTTGTATTTTTATAAGATTTGTTTTATTTATTTCGGCAACTGTTGTTTTATACAGCAGTAGATATATAAGCCATGATATAAATGCTAATCGGTTTATCTTAATTGTTACTGCATTTGTTTTTACTATAATATTAATGATTACAAGACCTAATTTAATTAGAATTTTATTAGGATGAGATGGTCTAGGTTTAGTTTCTTATGCTCTGGTAATTTACTACCAAAATAGAAAATCTTCCGCTGCAGGAATACTTACAGCTTTATCTAACCGAGTAGGAGATGTATGTTTTTTATTATCAATTGCATGATGAATATCATTAGGAGATTTTAGATTTTTACCATTAATTCAATGAAATTTATTTGATAGATCTTCTTATTTTATATTATCAACAATTTTAATTTTAGCTGCTATGACTAAAAGAGCTCAAATTCCTTTCTCTGCATGATTACCCGCAGCTATAGCCGCTCCTACCCCTGTTTCTGCCCTCGTTCATTCTTCTACTTTGGTTACAGCGGGTGTTTATCTTTTGATTCGATTTTTTCCTCTTATTTTTAATAGATTGATGTTAGATATGTTAATATATCTATCTGTACTTACAATATTTATAGCAGGATTAGCTGCTCTTTATGAATATGATTTAAAGAAAATTATTGCTCTTTCAACTTTGAGACAATTAGGAGTGATAATATTTTCTCTTTCGATAGGATATCCTATTCTTGCCTTTTTTCATTTATTAATACATGCTTTATTTAAGGCATTATTATTTTTATGTGCAGGAGTTTTTATTCATCAAGTTGGAGGAACTCAAGATATTCGATCGATAGGTGGTTTAAGATTTAGATTTCCTCTAACTGGGGCTTATTTTAATATAGCAAATTTAGCTTTGTGTGGTATACCATTTTTAGCAGGATTCTATTCTAAGGATGCTATTATTGAGAATGCTATAATAAGTAAGATAAATAGTTTTATTTTATTACTAGTAGTCATTTCTACTGTACTTACGGCTGTGTATACCTTCCGTTTAATTTATTTTTCTATACTAAAGATGCCTAGTTTAAATTGTTTAAATAATTTTAATGATGAAGATAAAAATATAATTAATCCTATATTTTTTTTAGGATTAGGTGGAATTATAGGAGGGAGAATTTTTTCTTGACTATTATTTCCTTTACCTGCATTAACTGTTCTTCCTGTATTGAGTAAGTTAACTGCTTTAATTTGTGGAATTCTAGGAATTTTAGTAAGTATAATATTAGTTAATTTTACTTATTTTTATAATTTTACTTCTTTTTATTATTTAAAATTTTTAACTGCGGGAATATGATTTTTACCGTTAATTTCAGGAGGGAGATCAAGTAAGACCTTACTTAGACTAAGTTTAATAAACCAACGTGTGTTAGATCAGAGTTGATTAGAAAAGCTAGGTGCATTAGGAATTTGAGAAAATTTAATTTTGAGTTCTTCTTTTATTTCTTTATCTCAAAAGAATTTTTTAAAATCAGCAGCGTTGTTTTTTAGTGTAATTATAGGGTTAATATTTATTTATTTAATTTAGTTTTTATAGCTTATAATTAGAGCGTAGCACTGAAGATGCTAATGAAATCCTAGAATTTAAAAACACTATTGTTAAAGGAAAATTCCTTATTCTTACAATGAAAATGTAAAGTTTTAAATAAACTATAACAACTAAGGATATAAATGGAATTTAACCACTTAAAGTGAGAGTTAGCAGCTCTTCTTTTTCTTCTATCCTCTCAATTGAGAAGATTTTAACTTCTTAGTATATCATTAACAGTGATATGCCTTACAATTGGCTTCAATTGAATAAGTTAGGGTTAATTAACCATATTTTTAGGTCGAAACTAAATGCAAAATTCGCTTCTAACTTAGTTCTTGACTGAAAGGTAAGGAAGACTAAAAATTAGTACTTTTTGGATGCAAACCAAATGTTATGATTAACTACATCCCTATTCAGATCATTCTAAGGCACCTTCATTTCATTCGTGGTATAATCCTAATAATAAAATTAATAAAAAAATACTAATACTTAGATATCATATATTAGTTATTAAATGAGATGGGTTAAATATAAAAGGAAATAATAAAGCAATTTCTACATCGAAGATAAGGAAAATTATAGCAATTAGGAAAAATCGTAATGAAAAAGGTACTCGCGCGTTAGCTACTGGATCAAAACCGCATTCAAAAGGTGAACTTTTTTCACGATCTCTAAATGTTTTTTTTGATAAAATATTGGCTGCTATTATTATAATATTAACAATTAAAAAGAACAGAGTTGATAAAATTAATATTCATAAGATTACTTCTTCCGTTAATTACGGTCCTATTGATTGGAAGTCAATTATACATTATACTAAAGAAGTTTATCCTCCTCATCAATAAATAGAGATATAAAGGAATAATCATACTACGTCAACAAAATGCCAATATCAGGCTGCTGCTTCGAAACCAAAATGATGTTCACTTGAAAAGTGGTGAGATAAATGACGTAATAAACATACTAGCAGAAAACTAGTTCCAATTAATACATGAAGACCATGAAATCCTGTTGCTATGTAAAAGGTTGACCCATAAATTGCATCTGCAATAGTAAAAGGTGCTTCAATATATTCAAAGGCTTGAAGAATAGAGAAGTAAATTCCTAAGATTACTGTTAGGATTAATCCTTGCTTGCATTGAGTAAAATTATTTTCTATCAATCCATGGTGAGCTCATGTAATTGTAACACCAGAGGCTAATAAAATAGCAGTATTTAATAAAGGGATTTGGAAAGGATTAAAAGGCTTAATTCCAGCTGGCGGTCATGAAACTCCTAGTTCGATTGTTGGGGCAAGACTACTGTGAAAAAAAGCTCAAAAGAACGAAGCAAAAAAAAGTACTTCTGATGCAATAAATAGAATTATTCCTCACCGTAAGCCAAGAGTTACTAAATAAGTATGATGGCCTTGGTATGTACCTTCTCGGGTAATATCTCGTCATCATTGGAATATTACTAAAACAGTAATTAAAATTCCTAACAAAAATAAATTTATATTGAAAGTGTGAAATCATTGTGCTATTCCGGAAGTTAAAATTATTGCTCCGAATGCCCCTAGCATGGGTCAAGGTCTTTGATCAACTAAATGGAAGGGTTGATTTGTCTTAGTTATCATTATTGAGTTTCTCTGGAATAAAGAGTTCTCAGGACAGCAAATACATAAGCTTGAATAACAGCGACAGCTGATTCTAATATTAATAATAAAATTTGAGCAGAAATTAATAAAATTAAAATTGATCTATTTGCTCTGGGTCCTTGATTTCCTAATAATGTTAATAATAAATGACCTGCAATTATATTAGCGGCAAGTCGTACGGCTAGAGTACCTGGTCGAATAATATTTCTAATAGTCTCAATACACACTATAAATGGTATAAGAATGGATGGTGTTCCTTGGGGCACTAAATGTGCAAATATATGTTGAGTGTGATTAAATCAACCGTAGCATATAAAACTAATTCATAATGGTAGAGATAAAGCTAGAGTCATTGTCAAATGACTAGTTCTAGTAAAAATATAGGGGAATAAACCTAAGAAATTATTAAATAAGATAAAAATAAATAATCTAATAAATATTAAAGTATTTCCTAAGGAACCTACACTTAAAAGAATTTTAAATTCTGTGTGAAGTGTTTGTAATAGTTTACTTCAGATTAAGGAAATACGATTAGGTAAAAATCAGAAAATATAAGGAATAAAAATAAACCCAATCATACATCTTAATCAGTTAAAAGGTAAACCCAAGGAAGTTGAGGGATCAAATACTCTGAATAAATTTGTTATCATTTTCAATTTAGGGAATTAATACTTTTTTTTTGAATGTCTTGATTAAATTCAGTTGAGAAAGGGTGAAAGTAAATAAAGTTAATAAAAATAAAAAAGATTACAATAAATAAAATGAATAATACTAATCAATTAAGTGGGGCTATTTGTGGAATTAGAAATCGTCATAACTGACTTCTCGGGCCTGACAAACCTGAATTTTATATAAACTAGATCTCTTTCATAAGAAACAAACGTATTTTGTTATAATTGAGTTTAAGAGACTCACGCTTCCTTTCAGCCATCTTATGATTAATTAGAAGATACTCAAGTTAAAAAATTTTTAGTGTGGATTCTTTCAATAACAATAGGTATAAAACTATGATTTGCCCCACAAATTTCTGAACATTGACCAAAAAATAAACCAGGTCGGTTAATAAACAAGCTAACTTGATTAAGTCGACCTGGGACTGCATCTACCTTTACACCTAATCTAGGAATTGTTCAAGAGTGGAGAACATCGGCTGCAGTTACTAGTAATCGAATTTGTGTATTAAAAGGTACTACTAATCGATTATCAACATCAAGTAGTCGAAAATCATTTTGGTTAAGTTCTTGGGTAGGAATCATGTAGGAATCGAATTCAATATTATTAAAATCGGAATATTCGTAGCTTCAGTATCATTGATGTCCTACTGTTTTAATAGTTAAAGAAGGTTCATTCACTTCATCTAAAAGATATAATAATCGGAGAGATGGAAGAGCAATAGAAATCAAAATTAATGCTGGAAATACTGTTCAAATAATTTCGATTAATTGACCGTCTAGTAAATATCGGTTAGTTAATGAATTAAACATTAGGCTTAATATAAAATATCCTACTAAAATTGTAATAAGAATTAAAACTAGAAGGGCGTGGTCATGAAAAAAAATTAATTGTTCTATTAAAGGTGAAGCACCGTCTTGAAATCCTAATTGGAGTCATGTTGCCATTATAATTCTAAAAGAGAAGTTTTCATTCTCATATATGGAGCTTAAATCCATTGCACTTATCTGCCATTTTAGAAATGAGTAATGTGAGGTAATTCTACATAACTATGATCAGCTGGTGGCAAATTATGAGTTCATTCGATTGATGAAATTAAATTTAAGGTAAATAGAACTGGTCGCTTAGCTACTAAAGCTTCTCAAATAATAAAAATAAATCCGAGAGTAGCGACAAATGAGATTATTGAACCAATTGAAGATACTACGTTTCAAGAAGTATACGCATCTGGGTAATCAGAATATCGTCGAGGTATACCTGCTAATCCTAAAAAATGCTGCGGGAAGAATGTTAAATTTACTCCAATGAACATAGTAAAAAAATGAATCTTTAATCAAGTAGGATTAAGAGTTACACCTGCAAATAAAGGGAATCAATGTGTAAATCCTCCTAAAATAGCAAATACAGCTCCTATCGATAGTACATAATGGAAATGAGCTACGACATAATAAGTATCATGTAAAATAATATCAATGCTTGAATTGGCTAGAACTACTCCTGTTAACCCCCCTACTGTAAATAAAAATACAAAACCTAAAGCTCATAATAGAGAAGGGGAAAATGAAAATTGGGTTCCGTGTAATGTTCCTAATCAACTAAAAATTTTAATACCAGTCGGGACAGCAATAATTATAGTGGCTGCTGTGAAATATGCTCGTGTATCTACGTCTATACCTACAGTGAATATATGGTGAGCTCAAACAACAAATCCTAAAATACCAATTGCTAACATAGCATAAATTATTCCTAATGTTCCAAAAGCTTCCTTTTTACCTCTTTCTTGACTAATAATATGAGAAATTATTCCAAACCCAGGCAGAATTAAAATATAAACTTCTGGATGACCAAAAAATCAAAATAGATGCTGATATAAAATTGGGTCTCCACCACCAGCTGGATCAAAGAACGAAGTATTTAAGTTACGATCAGTTAATAATATAGTGATAGCACCTGCTAAAACAGGAAGAGAAAGAAGAAGTAGTAGTGCTGTAATTCCTACAGCTCATACGAATAAAGGAATTCGGTCCAAGGATATACCTCTAGTTCGTATATTGATGATTGTTGTGATAAAGTTAATAGCACCTAAAATTGATGAAACACCGGCTAGATGTAGTGAAAAAATACTTAAATCTACTGATGCCCCTGCATGAGCAATACCACCTGACAATGGTGGATATACAGTTCAACCTGTTCCTGCACCTCCTTCTACAGCACCACCTGATAATAATAGGGTGAGGGCAGGGGGTAATAATCAAAATCTTATATTATTTAATCGTGGAAAAGCTATATCAGGTGCTCCTAATATTAATGGCACTAATCAATTTCCGAAACCTCCAATTAGAATAGGTATAACTATAAAAAAAATTATAATAAATGCGTGGGCTGTAACAACTACATTATAAATTTGGTCATCCCCAATAAGTCTTCCTGGTTGACCTAATTCTGCTCGAATAAGAAGACTTAAAGCTGTTCCTACTATCCCAGCTCAAGCTCCAAAAATTAGATAAAGTGTCCCAATATCCTTATGATTTGTTGAGTAAAGTCAACGTCGCAATGTAGTGGCTGATAAAAGTATTAGACTGTAAATCTAACTATGGGTAATTTACCCCTACATTAGATCTTATAGTTTAACTAAAATTTAAGACTGCAATTCTTAAGATGCTAATTTGCTAAGATCTAAGAATTTTATCTTATTTTAAGCTTTGAAGGCTAATAGTTTGCTTAACTTAAGATCTTATTATATTTAAATAAATCAATTTCTAAATATTAAACCAAATATTGAAATGAAAGACATAAATTTGGTTGAAAACTTAATTTTATAATTAGAATTTTTTCTTCATAAATTATTGCTAATCAATATGCTATTATATGAAATTCGGATATAATAATAAAGAGTAATTAGAGTAGATATGATTAAAATGATAATTCTAGAAATTATAAATATAGAGCATGCACTTTTAATAATAATTCATTTAGGTAAAAATCCTAAAAAAGGTGGTAATCCTCCTAAAGAAAGTATATTAAAAATAACTAATGATTTGTTTAAACTGTTAAAGTTATTGGATGATGTTATTTGATTAAGATGAATAAGGTTAAGATTATTAAATGATTGGGTAATAGGAAGGAGAATGAGAGTATAGATAATAAAATATAGTCATATTATATAATTACTAATTATTCTTGCTATTAATAATCATCCGATATGATTGATTGAAGAGAAGGCTATTATTGAGCGTAATAGGCTAATATTTAATCCACCTAAAGCTCCTACTATTCTACTAAATAACGCTGCAATTAGAATTAAATTATTATTTCAAGAAATAATACTTAAGAGTAATAAAGGGTTAATTTTTTGGATAGTGGCTAGAATTAAAAATTTATTTCAAGGTAGTCCTTCTGCCACTATAGGAAATCATATATGGAAAGGAGAAGCTCCGAGTTTTAATAAAAGTCTTACAGTAATTAAACAGATAAATAAAATACTATTGAGAAAATAAAAAGAATTTATGATTGCATTAGATAAAAAGATAACAGATGCTAAGGCTTGGATTAAAAAATATTTAACTCTAGCTTCAGTAAGTTGTTGATTATTTTTATTTAGGATAATTGGAATAAAGCTTAAAACATTTAATTCTAATCCAATTCAGGAGCAGAATCAAGAGTTTGAGGAGATAACAATTATAGTTCTAAGAATTAATAAAGAAAAAAAACAAATAGATCGAGGATTAAAGAAAATTAATAAAGAGAGTAATCTCTATCAGTGGGGTATGAGCCCATTAGCTTAATTTAGCTTACTTTATTTGTTGATGTAGAGGGCATAAAAGATTTTGATTCTTTAGGCGTTAGTGCAATTCTATCACAAATAATTGAGGTGAATAAATCACATTATTTACCCTATCAAGGTAATCCTTTTTTCAGGCACTCAATT